GTAATTTAAAGAAAATCCCGCTAAAACACCTTAAACTGCATAAATAATTTGATTTTTAATTAAAAAAACCTTAAAAAAGCCTCCAATTTTTTAAATTTTATGGCTTTTGATTTTAAATAACCCGAGCTTTTTATAAAAAAAATAATATTTTATTTTAACTAGGTGGTGCTTAAAGTTAGTGCTGTTGATACAAGATCATGTTTTAAAATTAAATTTTATTGTGCAGATGATTTAAAAAAAAGAAAAAAATATAGATTAAAGTTTCCCGTTTTTATTTATTTTTTTTTTGAAAAATTAAACTTTAGCTATTGAACTTCTACTACTGTAAAGGCTAATCATTATATTTGTTGTGTACCAGCTGAAATAAACCAATCCTTGAATAGTGTATTGAGTCATGAATTTTATCTTAACAAATCTCAGTTACTTGAAGCTACAGCTTTTGATTTAACAAATCAACAACTCGTAGATAATGACTTTTTTTTCTTTTTAAAAAAAAATAATGTTGTTAGCTTATATAGTTATTTTTTTTTTTTTTTAAAAAAAAGAATAACTTTTTTTATGCATACATCAAATAAAATAAAGTCAGCAGAATCTTTTTATAGTAATGCTAACTGATTAGAGAGGGAGATTTCTGAAATGTTTGGAGTTACTTTCTTATTAAAAAAAGATTCAAGAAATTTATTGTTGGATTACGGAACAAATTACAACCCTTTTTTAAAAAAATTTCCAGCAACTGGTCATTCTGAAGTTGTCTTTAATTCTTTTTTAAAAACAACTGTTTATTCTCCAATAGCTACAACAGAGTTATAATTTATGTTTTAAAAATGTTTTATTTTTTTTTATGTTCAATTGACTTAATTTTTTTAACTTCTTCTTCTTCTTTCTTTTTTTTATATTTTTAACAAATGCTTTTAATATTTTTTTTTTACTTTTAACTTCTGAATTGATGTGAGCTTCTTTAGTTATTTTAACAGCAATTTTAGGTTCTATTATAGATGATTCTTTTTTAATATCATTTTCTTTTTTAATTTTAGGTTTTGCATCTGTTGAACTAGCTATTGGTTTAATATTGCTAGTTTATCTAAAAACATTAAATTTATCTTTAAATCTTGCTACAAACGAATCTAATGTAATAAATTTAAATACAAATTTTTTTTTAAAAAAAAATAATATAAAAAAAAAAATATAAAAAAAATATAAAAGTATAAATTAGCTTTATACTTTTACATGGGTAGTATGACTTTATTATTTTTTGTTGAACACGTATTCATTTTTTGTACGATTTTTTGATTGTTTACTTGAATTGCAGAATACTTTTTTAAATCTAAAAATAATAAACAAAAAAATCAGTTTTACGAGTGCGGTTTCAGAGCTATTTCAGAATTAAATATTCAGCTAAATTTAAATTTTTCTATAGTTTGTGTCTTTTTAATTCTATACGACGTAGAATTTATTTTTATGTATCCATTTTTTTTTAATTTTTTTTTAGTAAACATAACCTCATTTTTTATTTTTTTTATTTTTTTATTTTTTATATTTTATTCTTTAGTATACGATACTGTTCAAAATTCAATCAGTGTACACATTTAATTTTAAAAAATGTTTTATTTTTTTTTTTGAGAAAAATTATATCGGGTGATAAAAAAATAAATTTAAATTTGTTAACAGTACTTCTTTATGAAAAAAATTTTTCTTTTATGATTTATTATATAAAATTACATAAATATTTTTATTTTTTTAGATATTTTAAACTTTTTTTTGAAAATGTATACTTATTTGATGCCTTTAGTGTTTATATAAAATATAACCATATAAGCTTTAATTTAGCTAGGCGTCAAATATTTTTTAATTTATTAGATTTTCAATATAAATCTAAAAAATCTTTTTCTTGTGGTTATGTGTTTAGATTTTTTAAAAAACAAAGAAAGTCTAATAAATACAACAAAAAATATCACTTAACTCTAATTTTTTTTTTAAAACAGTATTTTAAATATTTTTTAAAAAAAAATATGATTTTAATTTTTAATAGCTATAAATTAAAGCATAAAAGCTTTATTTTAAAAGCATCTAATGAAATAGGTTTTGAAAAAGCACATTACTTTTTAAATTTTAAAACTAAAAACATTAAATATTTTTTTAGGAGAGTTAAAGCTGTTAAAAGAAGAATAAGAAGACTTTTAAAATAAAAATTTATTTTTTGTTTTATCTTTTATTTTTTTCTACATTTTTTAAAAAAAATAGTTCACCTTTATTAACATTTTTTATTTATTTTTTTATTTATTTTTTTATTTACTTAGTTAAAAATAATTCTTTCTTTTTTTTTTATGAAAATTTTTTTTTTTATTTTATATTTAATTTTTTTAGTTTAAAGATGAGTTTTTTTTTTTTTATATTATTTTTTTTAATTTTTTTAAATTTCTTTAATTTTAATGTAAACTTTTTTTTTTTTTATACTTTTTTTTTTAATTTTTTTTATCAAACATTTTTTAAAACAAAATATGAAAACAGTTTACTTGATGGCTTGCTTTTTATACATCCTGTTGCTATAAATTTTCCTTATTTTTTATTTTTATTTTTATTTTTATTCTATTTAAATAAAAATATAAAGAAAAATTGATTTAATGTTTTAACTTATGATTTAAAATTTAAATTTTTTATATGAACTATATTTTCTATAATATTAGGTTCTTTTTGAGCTCAGCATGAATTAAACTGAGGTGGTTTTTGAGGTTGAGATCAAGTAGAGCTTATATCACTTTTTTATTTTTCAATAGCTATTTTTTTAATACATTATAAAAAAAATTTTATTTTATTTTGTTTTATTTTGTTTTATTTTTATTTTTATTTTGGATTACGTTTTGGTTATTTTACATCTATTCATTCTTTTGTTTCAAAAAAAAATAATATAAAAAATTTAAATTTTATCTTTTATTCTTTATTTATTTATTTATTTGTTAAATTTTTTTGCATAATAAAGTATTCAAAAAAAAAAAATTTAAGTTTTTTAATATTTTTTAACTTTATATATATATTTTTATTTAATTTTTTATTCAATTTGTTTTTTATTTTAGATTTAAAAAATTTTTTTAATTTTTTTTTAATTTTTTTTTTTAAATGTTTATTCTTAATCTTTTTTTTCTTTTCTTTTACAAATTTTTTTTTTTTAAAAAAAAAAGTATTTATACACTATGTTCTGATTTTTTTTTTTTTTTATAAGTTCACTTTTTTTTATGATTTTTTTTTATCTAAATTTTATTTTTTTGATATTAATCATGTCGAAATTTCTACTACGTTTAAAAAAATAATAAAATATTCTAACAATACTATGGATTTTTATCAAAAATATTTAAATACGGCGAGTTTTAATTCTAAAAAGTTTAAATTTAACTTTTCTTTTAATTATTGTTTAGTGAATAAAAATTTTTTTTTTTATTATTTTTATGCATTATTTTTATTTTTTTTATTAAAAAAAAAATTATATTTAATTGTAAATCCTTTTCTTTCTTTTCTTTTTTTTTTCTTTTTTTTTATTTTTATTTAAAAATTAATTTGTATTATTGCGATTTGGTGGTTTAGTAAAGTTAACAAATTTATCTCAAAAAAAAAGAAAATTAAAAAAAATAATAAGTTTACCGTACCCTGAAAAAGGTACAGCAGTTTTCTTTTTTTTTAATGCTATAAAATTTGAATGCGTTTATTTAAAATTTTTAAAAAGAAAAATAAGAAAATTAATAGTTAGACGTAAGAAGAGATACAGGGGTAGGAAAATGTGAATAAATTTAAAAAGTAATTATCCATTAACAAAAAAATCTAAAAACTCTAGAATGGGTAAAGGTAAAGGTATGTTTTTAAGATGAGTTGTTACTATAAGACCTAGCATTCCATTTGCTGAATTTTTAGGTTTTTCATTTAGATTTTTAGTTAAATTAAAGAAGAGCTTAAGTTGTTGTTATAGATCAGACATTTCATTTATTTATAATTTAGTTAGTTACCCTTCTTGATCAAATATAAAAAAGCCTAGATTATTTACAATAGATAAGAGAAAAAATTTTTTTTAAAAAAAATCGTAGATTTTGAACAGTGATCAAGATTTAAAACTATACTTGTTACATAATTTTTTTTTTTACGATTCAGGTTTTAAAAATAAAAGAAGAATAGCTATTAAATCTTTTTTATTTTTAATGCTAGTATTGTCTTTTTTTTTTGAAGATTATACTGTTAAATTTAAAAAAAGAAAAAAAAGTAAAATAAATATTTTAAATGCACCATATAAAAATAAATTAGCTCAAAGGCAGTTTACTATGTGTAGGTATTATTTTTATATAAAAATAACACCTAGTATACCAAATGAAGTTTCTAGTGCTGAATGCTTTTTTGATAAAGTGAACAGGTTTAATGCAATAGGTTCATTATTTTTTTACTTAGTTAGCTTAAAGATAAAAATAATAAGTGAATAACTTATAGAATGTGCGATATTATTTTAAATTATAAAAAAATTAAGTATTGTAACACAAAAGTACTCACTTTTTTTTTAAAAAAATCTGATTTTTTTTATTTTAGATATTTTTTAGCTTGTAATTTTTTTTTTCTACTCAGCTTTAAATTTGAATGCAGACATGTTGTAAAATATTATTTTTCTTCTAATTTATGATTTAATTTCTATACTATTCAATAAATTAATTTATTTTTTTTTAATTTATTATGCTAGGATTTTATTTTAATAGTTTTTCTTTTTTATTCTTATTTTTTATTATTTTATACAGTAATTGAACGTTTTATTTTTTAAGTTTAAACTATAGCTTGAGTAAATTTTGTTCAAAGCAAAAAAAATTAATAAGTAATGTTAAGCAAGTTTATCATAAAAATTTAAATCTTACTTTTTTTAACTTTTTTTTTTTAACTTTTTTTTTTTTAATATTTTTTTTATTTTTTTTTAAAGGGTATCAGTCTTTATACTTTTTTAATAGTGTATTTTTAAATAACAAGAGCTTAAATTTTTTATTTTTTTATTTTTTTATTTTTTTTTTATTTTTTTTATTTAAAACTTTTTTTATTAAAACTTTTTTTTTTAATACTAGTTTAGATTTTTTAATATCTTTTATTTTTTTATTTTTTTTTTCAACTTTTATTTTTTTTTCAAATAATTGGTTTACATTTTTTTTTGGTTTAGAGTTGATAGCTATAACAAACTTTTACTTAATTTCTGCATCTAAAGAATTTTTTTTTTTTAATCAAAATAAGAATTTAAATTATAGTTTAAAATCTAAATCTAAAAAAACTTTTTTTAATGTTTTGTTTTTTAATTTTTGAAGCTCATTTTTTAGTTCAATGTTTTTACTGTATTCTATTTTAAACATATACTTTATTTTTGGTACTACTGAATGAACTTCTTTAAATTTTTTACTAAGTACAGGTATAGATAGTGAGTACTTTTATAATAAAAATAACATATTTTTTACCTTTTTTATTTTTTTTTTAGCTTGTGTATTTAAACTTGGTTTACCTCCATTTTTTTTTTTTAAAATAGAAATTTATAAAGGGCTACCTCTTTTTATAACATTTTTTTATTCAACATTTTTTTTTTTAAGTTATGTTTCTTCTTTTTATTTTTTATTTTTTATTTTTTTTACAAATTTTTTTATTTATTTTTCTTTTTATTTTTTACTTTTTATACCATTTTTTATTGTTTTTTTTTTTTATTATTTAACTACATATGATAACTTAAACTGTTTTTTTTCTATAAGTTCTGTTATTAATAGTGTATTTTTAATTTATTTACTAAGTAGTGTTGCGCTTTAAATTTATATTTTAAATTTAATTTAAGCTTAAGTAGCTCAGTGGTAGAGCGTTAGACTGAAAATCTAAAGGTCGTTGGTTCAATTCCAATCTTGAGCATCATATAATGGTATTTTTATCTTTGGTTTTGAAAGCTTGTGTTTTTTGTGCTTTAGGAATTCTTTTAAGAGGTACTTTAGCAAGGTATAGATTTGATCAATTACTTCAATTATCTTGAAAATATTTTTTTTTTATATGATTAGGTTTTTGCATTTTAAATATCTCTTTTATTTCTTTTTTTGATTTTTTTTTAATTTAATTTGTATTTTTGCAAAACAATAACATATACAAGCTTACTATTAAAAAAATATTTTTTAATTTTTCTAGTGAATCAAATTTATGAAAACATATTAAAATTGGTTTAGCAGATTCTTTAAAAAATAAAAAATTTAGAGAAGATGGTTTTTCTGAAGAAGGTTATATAAAGTATAGTTGTAGTTTAACAATGAAAGATAGAAGTTTTGTTTTAAATTTTGATTTATCAACTTTTTTTAAACTTTTAAACAAAAAAAAATATATACGTAAAAAAAAAATAAGTTACGTAAGCTTTTATGATCTTGAAGCTAAAAAAAAAATAAAAAAAAACCTATAATAAGAAGTGAAGACATTTTATTTAAACCAGATTTTGATGAATTTTTTTGTTTTTATGAAAATGAGCATGAATTCTATATAGACAGGGAATCCTTAAAAGAAGAACTAGATTTTGCTTTTTTTTTTTTTGATTTTTATTACTTAGAGTACTTAGGTTATGGTGCTAAAAAAGCTATAAATCCTATTTTAGTTGAAGAACCAAAAAAAATTAAAGAAGAAAAAATTAAACGTTTATTTTTTTTAAAAAGAACTAAGGATTTTTCAGCTTTTGATGAAAATTTTATTATAATGCCAGATTTTCATAGAAAATCTTATGGTAGACTTGAACCTGTTGGTGAATTTATTTGTGAAGGTGAAGGTCTTATTTTAAGCAATTTTGATTTTGATTATGATGTAGATGTTGTAAGCGAATTTTTTCATAAAAGTTTAGATAGCTTAGAAAATTTTATTTGTGCACCTTCAGAACCAATTTTTGGATTCAACCCAGATAATTTAGATTATGATCTTGAAGACTTTAAAAGAAAAAAAAATTTATTAATAACTAGTAGACATTTTTTATATGATATTGATTCTGAAGCAGAATTAAAAAAAAGTAATTTCAACTCTAATGTAATACTTTTTAATAAAAAAGAAAAAAAAAGTTCCGAGGAGCCTTATTATTTATATAAAAAAATTTTTGAGATTATTGCAGAAGGAAAATTTTCTATTATTAATAAAAATTTTTTAGGTGCTACTTTTTTTTTTTTATTGTTAATGTCTTTAAAAGAATATACCTTTTATGTTGTAGATACTAAAGTTAAAGAAACTGAAGAAGAATACATGAGAAGAATGAAAAAACTTATGCCCTATGACTCCTTAAGTTTTAAAGAAGAAGAACTTGAAGAGTTTTGTGAGGTAGATAAAAAATATCATCACCCACTGTATCCATTAGCTGTTCAAGTTGATGTTGTTAGTGAACACTTTGTTGATAAATTTAGAAAGAGAGAACCTGTAAGGTACTTTATAAAAGATTCTTTTAAAGCAAAAAAAAATAAAGAATTTAGAGCTAATTTTAAAAAAAATAATAAAGATTTTTTTTTCAAAAAAACATATATTAATAAGTTTAATTCTTATTTTTTTAAAAAAGGAAACTCTTTAAATACATTAAAGGATTTAATTTCTGGCTTTTCTATTTTTTTAGATGAATCGTTGGATAGAAATATCGACGATAAGTTTAGAACAAAAAATATATTAGCTTTTTTTAATATGTTAGCTTCTTCTGAAAACAATATAAATATAAATATGATACTTGCTTGAATAATCGAGTTCAGCGGTTTTATTTATTTTTTTAAAACAAAAGCAGTTCCTAAATTTTTAAAAAAAAAAATAAAAAAAAAATATTTAGTTGAACCTTTTTTTGTTAAAAAAGAAATAAGAAATAAATATACGCTTAAATATTTTCATTTTTTTACAGAAAAAGAACAAGCGTTTAATTTAAATGATAGATTTTTTGATCTTTTATCTTCTACAGCGTACGATCATAAAGAATCCTTGTTTTATAATTATAAGGTTATTTCTTTAAAAAAAGCAATCCATAAGTTTTTAAAAAATAAATAATTTATGTTTATGTTACTAGTATTAGCTATTAAAACTTTAGTTTTAGGTTTATGTATGTTACCTATTTCAGCAGCAGCTTTAGGTGTTGGTATTTTATTTGCAGGTTATAACATTGCAGTTTCAAGAAATCCTGATGAAGCCGAAACAATTTTTAACGGTACTTTGATGGGTTTCGCACTCGTTGAAACTTTCGTTTTTATGTCTTTTTTTTTTGGTGTAATTGTTTATTTTATTTAATAGGGTTGTTTATCAAAAAAAAACAAGAATCGATTCTTTGCATTTTACTATCTTTAGTGCTTCGCGCATTCTTTGAATTGGCAGCATCTTTGTTAAGGTACGCCCTTACATTTTTTTTTAACAAAACTAGGGCTTTAAAGAATAAGAGTTTTTTACTTATTCTTCTATCCTTGAGTGATAGAGCCTTCTTCGAACCCTTCTGTGAGTGTTCTTTCTTACAGCAGAAGGTTCCATTTTTTAGTGCAATTGTAATACTAACAAGTTTGTTAGCTTACTTGTACTTATTCTACATTTGATGATCTTTTAAATCAAGAAATCAAGTAAAAAACAAATTTTTAATAAATCTTTATTTAAAATTTAGTTTTATTACTTTTTTAAATTTACCTGTTACTCAATTTTTTTTATTTGAAACTTTTCATACATTTTTATATTTTTTTTATATTAAATTTCTTCCTTTTTTGAACTTCATTGAATTATTTTATAACAGGTATTTGAAGAGTGTTAATGTTAACCCTTTTAGTACTAAAATAATTCAGTATATACGTAATAAACTTAAGTAATCTAAATAACTTTTTTTTGTTAAAAAATTTAAAAAGCAGTCGAAGAAAACTAAAACTTTTAATTTTTTATTTATTAAATAAAAAATCTAAAAGAGTAGACCTATTATTTTTTTTATTTTTTATGTTTAAAAATAATTTCTTATCTTTTAATCAAAAAATATTAACGGATACTTTTTATAAAAAAGCTATAATGACTGGTTTAATACCTGAAGAAGGTGATGAAAAACAATACGCTACTGATGATGAACTTTTATGTGATAACCCTTGTTTAAGAGAATACGGATGAACTTTTTTACCAAACCTTAGAAAACAGCACATTGTTTTTAATGGTCCAATAAATTTTAAAAGGTTGAAAAAAGTTCTTTTATCTCAAAAAAGATATGATTGAACTGAAATAATGATGGCTGAATATAATGATCTTATTGAAGGTCCTTTAGACTATAGTGATCCTTATTGTATAGATATATATGAATTTAAACTAAATGCAGAAGGTAATTATGTTTTAGAGCCTGTTGAAGAAAGAAAAACTTATAGCCGTTTTACTGGAGATATTTTTGAAGAAGATGAATTTACACGAGTAGCTCCTTTAGAAAATGAGTTTAAAAGTGTAATAAATTCAAATCCTAAAACATTTTTATACTTCTTTCATAAATTACCTAGTCTTTTTTATAAAAAAAAAAGAAATAAATTTCTTTTATTAAAAAAAGTAAGCTACTCTAGAAAATTAAAAAACAAAGTGTTTAAATATTTAATGAATGAAAATAATACACACCCTATATTTTTTATAAAAAATGTCTTGAGTAATTATAAGGTTAGCTTTGATGGCTTAGAAGAAGAATATTTATACACTTCTTTTGATAATTTAAGAAATTTAAAATTTTCAGGTAGAGAAACTCTCTTTTTTTTATCTATTGAAGGTTTTTTTGATGAATATAAACTAAATACCAGTGCAAGTATAGACGATAAAGAAGAGATTATAAATTCTTCAGATAGCGTTAGCTCAGAAGAAAAAGATGTTTATACATTAACTTCAAAATTAAATGCTAGCTTAAAAGAGCTTAACAAACATAAAAAAATGAGTGTAGCTTCAATGCCTTATAATTTTAATAATGTAAGCATCAATGACGGTAGAATATCTAAAAATATAAAAGATGACATTGATGATGCTAAAATAAATGCTTATTTAAAAAACAATTCGAAGCTTATTGAATCGGTAATGCAAAGCTCGGGGCCTATTGGTACGCTGAAAAATGAAGAAACAATAGATAGCGTACTAATTAGTAGTTTAAACACAACATGTGTAAATACTTTAATTGAAAAAAATAATAAATCAACTACTATCGGTAGTGCTGAAGCTAATAAAACCTTTGATGACTTACTTATTGAATCAAAAGAAAATCAAGCTAACAATTCTGTAAGTATGCTATCTAATAAAAATATTTTAACACCTGATCTAATTACAGAAGAAAATAAAGAAACTACTAGTTTAGCTAGTTTAGAAAAATCTTGCACTAAAAGCGAAGAGTTAAATACTTCTGCTGAAACTATGAGTTCAAACAATACTTTTGTAAATAATGAAACAAAAATTATAAGTGAACCTATTATAAAAGAAGCACAAAAATCTACTATACCTAAAGCACAATTTAATGAACACTTTATTTATAAGCTTGATCTTATTAATGAAGATTGAGAGAACTTATTTGACAATTATAATTATTTTTTATTTAAAAAAAAAAAAATTACAACAAAAAATAAAAAATTTAAAAATTTTTTTTTTTTGGATTTACCTTCTTTCTTTTTTTTTAAGGAAATTTCTTTACATATAAGTGCAAATAAATTAAAAGATTTAAAACTTAAAGACCTATCATTAGTAAATTTTGACGAATTAGATTTTGACGAGGCCATGTTTGCTCATAGTGCTTATGAAGATTCGTATGAACCAGAAGTTATTAGTAGTCACGACAACTTAATTAAAAATTATGTGTCTTTTTTAAGTGCAGAACCTTTAACTGAAAATCACAGTAAGCTTTTATATAATTTAAACTTAAATAAAGATTTTGTTGAATTTAATTTTTTTGAAGAAAAGCTGTTTAGTTTTTATGATGAAAAAGATTTTGAATTAAGTAAAGTTAACTTTTTTGAAGAATCTATTTTTTTAAATGATTACAGTAGACCTGATGCTTCTGAAAACTCTGAAAACACTTTAACAAATAAAAATTTTTTAATAGAAGATTGTTCTTTAATGCAAGAAGAATCTTTATCCGCAGAAGAACCTTTATCGATAAAAGAACCTTTATCGATAAAAGAGCCTTTATCAACAGAAGAATCTTTATCAACAGAAGAATCTTTATCAACAGAAGAGCCTTTATCAACAGAAGAATCTTTATCAACAGAAGAATCTTTATCAACAGAAGAGTCCTTAGTTAAAGAAAAGTCTTTAAAAAAAAATATAACTTTTTTAGAAGAAAATGTTCCAGTAAACAATGATTTTTCTTTTGTTGAAAATATTTTAACAGAAGAAGAAGCAAAACGTGTTGATGAGTTTATTGCTTCTAAAGAGTTTTTATTGGATGTTGAATTTTTTTCTTCTGAAATATTTATGCTTTCTGATATTCATAGCATTTTTTTAATTAATGATATCACTATAGATTTCGAAGAATTTTTTTTTAAAAATAAAAAAAGTGAACCTAAATTTAATTTTTTTGAACAAAATGAAATTTCAAAATCATCTTTAAATGCATTTTTAGATCTTGAACACGAGTCTGATGATGATTTGGAATCACTAGAGTCTTTACAATTAACTAAAAAAAACAGAAAAAGGCAAGAAGAAAAAAAAAAACTAGAAGAAAAAAAAAAACTAGAAGAAAAAAGAAGAAGAGAAGCGTTTTACTATGATGATGAGTTTACTGAAGTAGTTGAAGAACCAAAAGAAAAAAAAAATTATGCACCTAGTTACGCTTTTTATTCAGATTGTGAAGAAATAAAAGAAGATACGAGTGAGCTAGATGAATACTTTGGTATTACACCGCTAAATGAACAAGAATTGGAGCTTATAACTAAAGAAACTGAAGTTCAACAAGATTTATTAGATATAAAACCAAAAGTTACAATTAATTATTTTGAAAATTTTGAAAAAAAAGAGTACAACGATTTTTTTTTAAGTTTTTTTAATTTAAACTCTAATGTAGCTTTCGATGATTGATTCATAGATTCTATAGTTGAAGATTACTTTTTAAGTTTTTCTTCAGATTTTTTATATGAAAAAAGTTTAGTGGACAATCCATTTTCAATAGAAAATATCACCAAAAAATATGTAGATGAAGCTGAAGTTATCAGTTCTAAAATTAAAGAAATAAGCAATCATGAGATAGGTTCTTTATTTTTTTATGATACGAGTGAGGGGGTATTATCTGATTTAATTGGTTTTGAAGATTTTGATCATAAAAAAATTACTATTGTTTTTCCTGAAAATGAAAACAATCTTGTGTTTGATGATGTTTTTTTACTTTCAAACAACGAGAGCACTACTAGTGCAGAATTAAAAAACAACAGTGCTGACGACTCTATTGAAGACATTAATACAAAAAAAAAAAAAAAAATAGATAAAAATTTCTTTTTTTTAAAAAATGAAGAAATAGATAAAGATTTTTTGCTTTTAAATGTTTTTGAAAATACTATAAACGATACTTTTATAAACACAAGTGATTTTTGAGCTGAAGTTGAAGAATTAAATTTATTTGAAAATAGTTTAATTAATGAGTCCTCTGATACTTTTGATATGCTTGAGGCTGACATACATAATGACGTTATAGTTTTTAAAGAAGATTTTGATCAAATTAATGAAATTTTTTTTGAAAAAAATACAAAAATTATTGAAAGTGTAGACTCATATAACAATAAAGTGAACTTTTTAGATAAAGAATTTGATTTTAGCACTAATAAATATAACGATTCGTTTGATAATTTATTTTTTAGTAAAAATTTTGATAATTACGAGTTAGACTATTTTAATTTTGATTCTTTTGAGTCTGATCAAAAAAATTATTTAAAATTGTTTAAGGATAACTTTCTTACTTATGAAAAAATAAAAAACGAAGCACAAAGCATTCAGACTATTGATAAAAAAAATTCTATGTTTATAAATAATATTGTTGATTCTGATGTTTGTAATGAAGAAACTTATTCAGAAGAACTTTTAGACTCGATCGAAGATGATTTATGTATTCATACTGCTGTTAATTCAAAAACTGAAAATTCACAGATAACTGATTTAAGCATGCCTAGCGCACTAAAAAATGAAGTAAACTTTTATTCTCACAACTCAGACTATAATTCAAACGAAACTTCTGTATTCAATAAAAACTTTTTCCCTTTCTTTTTTTTAATAAAAAAATTAAAAAAAGCATTTTTTTTAAAATTTATTTTTAATTTTTTTTTTTTTTTTTTACCAGTATCATTTTTTAACTATATATACATAGCTTTTGGTTTAGAAATAAAAAAAATTTTATTTAAAAATAGAATGCTGTTGAATCGTAATTTAAAATATTTTGAAACACAAGTAGACTTGGTAGACATTTTATACAACTATGACTATGAAATTAAAACAAGAAATAAAAATAATAATTTTTGTTTTTTTTTATTTTTATCTAATTTTTTTAGTGAAAAAATAAAAGAAAATGTTTCAATATCATTTACTTCAACTGCAGAAATAGAAAATGATTTTAAATATTTTTTTTATAAAAATCTTAACGGTATGGGTTTTTTTTTTAAGAATCAAATGATTTCGTTTAATTACTCAGATTTTTTTGATATTTTTTTTTTATGTTTAAAATTAAAAGACTTATCTTCCTTTGCTGATTTTTTGAAAGAATTGTTTGAAAAAATACAAATTAAATTTCATAAACTTTTTTTAAAAAAATTTGAATTATTTTTATTTTCTTTTTTTAATAAATTTAAAAAAAAATTTAAAATTAAAGGTTTTTTGCTAGATGTTAGGGGTAAAGTTTCAGTGGTAGGTAATTCTAAAAAAAGACACATTATTGTGAAAAAAGGTTATTTATCAAAATCTAAAAAAACTTTAAAGTTTTTTTTTTGTAAAAATCAAATAAATACAAATACAGGTGTGCTTGGAGCTACTTACATTTTAAGCTATTAACTTATTGTTGAGCTTTTTTACCTTCCCTGCTTTGTAATATTTGTGTACTAAATTTTAAACCTCTTTTTGTGTATCAGCTAACAGGTTTTATTCTAGCTCATGATATTAAAACTTTTTTAAGTTTTTTATACTTTGAACAAAAAAAAACATGTTTGTATTTTGTTATTCTTCTACCATTTAGATTAAAATTAAAAAAATAAACAGGGTGGGAATGCCCAAAAAAAAATTTAAATTTTTTTTCTGTTGTTTTTTTTAATTTAAAACCTTTACCTTTAAAAGTTATTTTTTTAAAAAAAAATAAAAAAAAACTAAAAAAAAAATTATTTATTTTTTTATTAGTTTTTTTATTTTTTTCTTTTAAAAGTATAGTGTGCCTGTTTACATAAAAGTTAAGCGGATCTATTTGAGTTTTTATTTTATTGCCTGTAATATTTCCAGAAAAAAAATTATCAAACAAATTAGCTGCTACAATATATTTATTTTTTTTAATTAAATAAGAGTTCTCAGAACCAAAGCCTCCTAAGGAAATTTTTTTAATTCTTGACATTTAATACTTTTTTTTTTATTTGTTTTAAAATTAAATTATTAATACTTTTTTTTTTATTAAAATTAATTTCTACGTTTTTATTTTCAAAAGATTGAATCATAGTTAAATTTTTAAATTTATTTTTTATGCTATTATTTATAAAATTTAGTTTAATTTTATTTTTTTTATGTTTTACAGAAACGACAAATTTATTAAAAATTTTTTTTATAATCATTTATCAAGATTTTGTTTTTACATTTTGTAATAAACCTTCAAAAGCATGTAAATTAACTACGTGTCTACTAAAGCTAAATTGTTTTAAAAAAAATTTAGTTCTACCTGTTAAACAGCATCTGTTGTTTTGTCTAGCTTGCTTTAATCTAGTATTTTTTTCCATTTTTTTTGCTCATAAATAAGATTTTTTTTTTTTATTTTGATTTTGATTTTTTTTTAAACAAAATATTATTTTTTTTTTTTCTTCAAAAGTTTTATATTTTTTTCTTTTTATGTGTTCTAAGTTTAATAAATGTAGTTTAATTATCATTATCTATCGATTTCTCCGAAAACTATATCAATAGTTCCTATTAATGCAGATAAGTCTGCTAATAAGTGTCCCTTTGACATCTTAGGTAATACTTGAAGGTGGTGAAATGCTGGAGACCTTACTTTGCATCTATATGGTTTATTTGTACCATCTGAAATTAAAGTTACACCAAATTCACCCTTTGGTGATTCAACAGCTTGATAAGTTCAATTGCTGTTTATTTTTTGACCTTCACTTCAATATTTAAAGTGTGTTATTAGTTTTTCCATTGAAGAGTATTCATTTTTATAAGTTTGAGACATAAATTTTTTTTTATTTAATGCTTTTAAAAGTTTTGAAGGATTACAATTTTTTTTATTTGTTGTTAACTTAAATACTGTTTGGCTTATTATATTTATACTTTCAGACATTTCATTCATTCTTATTAAAAATCTATCGTAAGAATCGCCAGCTTGACCAGTGTAGCTTCTAAAATTTAAATAATAATAGTTAGCGTAAGTATCGAAAGCATCCATTCTTAGATCTCTTTTTATACCAGTAGATCTTGCCATAACACCAGTTAATCCAAAATCTAAACAATCTTTATAAGAAATACTACCAATGTTCACTAGTCTTTGCTTTCATATTTTATTATATGTAAGTATATTATGCATTTCTGATAAAGTAATTAAACAATTGTTATTAAATTCTAAGATATCATTTAATAGTGTTATTGATAAAAAGTTTAAATTTACTTCATTAGGTCTATAAAATGCTGCGTGCATTCTTGCACCACAAACTCTTTCATAAAATTCCATAATTTTTTCTCTTTCTTCAAAAGCTCAAAAAATTGATGACATGCTTCCTATGTCTAATGCATGACAAGCAACTCCTAACATGTGATTTAAAATTCTTGTTAACTCATCAAACATTGTTCTTATAAGTACAAAATTTGCAGTAAAGTTTGTTGTATTTAATAAGGATTCAATTGCTAAACAATATGCATGTTCTTGAACCATCATAGATACGTAATCAAATCTATCAAAATAAGGAACTGATTGAAGATAAGGTTTAGTTTCCATAAGTTTTTCTGAACCTCTGTGTAATAAACCAATGTGTATATCCATCTTTTCTACAACTTCACCATTTAATTGTAATATTAATCTTAAAACACCATGAGCTGCTGGATGCCGTGGCCCAAAATTTATACACAAATAGCTTTTATATTTTTTAGCTAATTCGTTTGTTTCATTATGTATTGGCTTTCAATTTTGAAAGATACTTCTATTCAATAATTTTTTTGAATATAAATTTTTTAAATATATTTTTTTCTAAATTAGGTTCTATATTTTTTTTAAATATTTTTTTTTATTTAATAGCTCTTATACTTTTTTTTTTTTTTTTATTTAACGTTAAAACTAAATATTTAAAAAGTGTCTCTCAAGTTTACTATTTTAATAATGTATACTTTTTTAAATTCTTTATTCTTGTTTTTTTTTTAAATTTTGCAGGAATACCTCCTCTTGTTGGTTTTTTTTTAAAATTTTTAATTTTTTTTTTTTTTTTTAAAACTAATTTTATTTTTATTTTTATTTTTTTAATTTTTAATATGTTTACTTTATTTTTTTATTTAAATGTTGTTAAATCTTTTGTAAATAAAAAAAAAAATTTAATTTTAAATTCTTTTAATTTTTTTTTAAAAATTAATTTTAATTTTATTTTTATGTTTAATTTTATTTATTTTTTTATTTTATTTTCATTTTTTTTTTTAGATTCTTTCTTTTTAATATTTTTAAATTTATTTTTTTAATCTTTAAAATATTAAAATTTTTTTTTTTTTTTCTAAATAATAAAAAAAATATTTATATTATTTTGTCAACGATTCAGGAAAACAGCTTAAGAAAAAAAAGAAATAGGAGAAGAAATAGAAGTGCTGCTGTAACTTGTTGTCCCCAAAGAGAAGGTAGCGTTTTAAAACCTAGAATTGTTACACCTAAAAAGCCAAACTCTGCAAGAAGACCAGTTGCTAAAGCAAAGTTAACTAATAAAAAATTTGTAGTTGCTCATATTCCAGGTATTGGACATAATTTAAGAAAACACTCTAATATTTTAGTTCGTGGTGGTGGTTGTAGAGATCTTCCAGGTGTAAGACATACTTGTGTGCGTGGTGTTTTAGATTTTTTAGGGGTTAAAGACAAAACTAAAAGAAGATCAATATATGGTGTAAAAAGACCATCGAGCATGGTAATAAAAATAAGAAAAAAGTTTAGAGCTATATTTGGTCAATAAAATTTTTATTTTGAAGGCTGATTTTTTAAAAACTTCTGCAAATAATTTAATTTCTTGAGCTAGGCAAGGTTCTTTTTGACCTTTAACTTTTGGTTTAGCTTGTTGTGCTTTAGAAATGATGCACGCAACTGTTAGTAGATATGATTTTGATAGATTTGGTGTAATTTTTAGAGCAACTCCAAGACAATCAGATTTAATAATAGTAGCTGGTACTGTTACAAATAAAATGGCTCCTGCATTAAGAAGACTTTATGATCAAACAGCAGATCCTAAATGAGTTTTATCGATGGGTAGTTGTGCTAACGGGGGTGGTTATTATCATTATTCTTATGCTGTAGTAAAGGGTTGTGATAAAATAATACCTGTAGACATTTTTGTTCCAGGGTGTCCTCCATCTGCTGAAGCTTTATTTTTTGGTGTATTACAATTACAAAAAACATTAATGAAAACTATAAATGAAAAGAAAGTATTTTAATACAAAAAACAAATTTCAATTTTTAGAGAGAGATAAGAATTGTTTTTTACATAAAAGATATAGAAGGTTAATGCAAAAAACTAAAAAAGCAGCATTTTCTTTTGCACCAACATTCAATGGTATGTATTTTTTAGATAAATTTTTTAAAAAAAAAATAAATTTATATTTAAAAAGTTTTTTTTTTTTTAAAATGCATATGTTTAATAATTTTAGCTCTTATTGAGGTTCTTTAGGCTATTTTTTTTTTACTAATTTGGATTTTTATTTTTTAAAACATTTTGTTTTTTTTAATAATACAGAAGATTTAGTACATATATTTAAAAGTAATGCTACTGAAGAGATTGAAGAGGATTTAAAATACTTAAATGAGTTTTGTGCAATTCAAACTGTTTTTGAAAACAAGGTTAGTTTAGATATTTATGAGTGCAAAATAAAAAAAAAAACTTTTAACATTTTTTTAGATAAAATAAAGATAAAAAAAAAAATGTTAAATTATTAAACTTTTTTTTTTTATTATTTATTTTAAAAAAAATTAAATAACAACTGTTTTCGTATCATAAAAGTAAAAAATCTAAAGCACGTTTTTTTGAAGATTCTTCAAGATATTTTTCATCTAGAAAAAAAAATCTTTTTAGTTTTTTTTACAGTAAAAATCCAAGCAGAAATAAAATAGGTAAAGTTAGCATTAAATGTAAAAGAAAAAAATATAAAAGCTTAGACCTAGCTGTAAATTATTCTAGATTTGAAATGGGACACACAATGATAGCTTCTAAAATTTCAATTTTGAAAAAAAAAAAACCATATGTTGTTTTGGTACGTGATAAATACAATTCTTTATCTTATTATGTATCCCCCTGTGGTTTATTTTTTGGAGAAATAATAAGGACTTTACCAACAAAGCATGAACTATATAAAACAGATTATTTAAATTTATCTTTACGAGGTTTAGGTAATTTATTGATGCTTGTTCTTTATAAAGTTAATGATATAATTTTTAATCTATTATCTCCAAAAAAAACTTTGTATAAGTTAGCTTTGGCTGCAGGTACTTACTTTAAAATTTTATATCAAAGTTTTTGTAAAACTTTTTTTGTTATGACTATACCATCTGGTTTAGAAATAAAAGTCCCAGCTGAAGGATTAGCTGTTTTTGGTAGAAATTCAAACAGAAAAAATAATAAAAGAGTTATTGGTTTAGCTGGTATAAATTTTTTTAATGGAGTTAAACCTCGTGTTAGAGGTGTTGCTATGAATCCAGTGGATCATCCAAACGGAGGTCGTACTAAAACAGTTAGGCCTGAAAGATCACCTTGAGGTTGAGTTGCTAAAATAAAAAAATAAATAATTTATTTATTGTCTAGATCAGCTTGAAAATGTTTTTTTTTTTGTAAAAATAAAAGAAAAATTATTATGAGTTTTTTTGCTAGAAAAAAAGAATCTTGTAGTTGTTTGTATTCAAGAGATTCTGCTATAATATTTTTTTTAAAAAATTTAAGCTTTAAAGTTTATAATGGTAAGTACTTAAAAAAAGTTAGGCCACACATGTTTATAAGTTATAAAAAAGCAGGAGAGTTTGCATTTACTAGAAAACCTTATTTTTTCCCAATAAAAAAAAAATAAAAATATATTTTTTGGGTCAGGGCAGCACGTTTTTAACAAATAGGCAAGGTGACTTCCAATTTTGAAACGATATTTGAGACTCAAAGGAGTCATTTCAAAAATCAAATTTAGAAAATATTTTAATAAAAAATTGTTTATCTATTTTTTTAAAAAATAAAAATTATATTAATTGACGTTTTTTTTTTATTAAAAATTTAAATTTTTGATCTAGTTCTTTTTTTTTAAATACAAAACCGTATGAGCTTGAAGATTACTGAATTGAACAAAAAAACATAAAAAAAAATAACATAAGTGTAATTACTTGTTTTATTTTTAAGTATCAAAACTGACTTGTTTTTTTTATTTATTACCATGTTGTTAGAAAATTTGTTTCTAAAAAAAAAAAAGCTGAAATAGATTTAAGCTACGATAACGTAAACGTAGAAAACAAGTCTACAGATAATATTTCTGATATAAAAGAAACTTCTATAATAAATAATGAAACTAGTGATCAGAATAAAGAACTTTTATTTAAAGATTTAATCAAAAATAATGCTTTAAATAAAAATAAATTATTAGAACATTTTGATTCAGATGCTTATGAAGATGAGTTAAATTCATTGTTACCAGCTTTTGATGAAATATCGAACTCAGAGCTTGATTTTGAATATTTTTCTGATGAAGAATTAGAAAATTTAGCTGAGTCTGATTTAATATCTTTTAAAAGTGAGGCAGAAGATGAGGATAACCATACTGTGAATAAAGACGTTAGCTTTTTAAACGAAACTTCTACAAACGAAAATCATTTAAAATTAACTGAAGAAGGTGAAATTTTTGGTAATTTTAGCTCTTTCGATTCTGTTGATTATGATGACGAGGACTCTTATACTTTAAATTTTTTTGGTAAAAAATATAAAGATATAATAGAAAATGGAGAGCTTTCTGACGAAGAAAAAGAAAAGCATAGTGACGATGAAAAAGAAGAGTATGAAAGAAAAAAAAAACCATATGATTCTGGTTCTGATTCTGATTCTGATTATGATGATGATGAGCTTTACGGTCGTTATTATTGTAATTTTAATTCTTTAGATAACAGTTTTAATACCTACTCAGATTTTTTTTAAAATAAAAATTTATTTTTTGAATCAGATCTTAAGGATAAACAATACAATATTAAAAGATATAACAAATTATTATACTTTTTTTTCAAAAAAAGTTCCAGGTATAAAAAAAATAACTATGCTTAGGTACAGGGAAAGGTTTGAGGTAAATACAGCTTTAATTTATTTTCCTGCAGAAGAGCTAAAAGAATACGAGTTATCACTTTTAGATTTTTTTTATGATTTTTTTCCTAAAAATTTAAGTATTATAGACAGGCAAGCAACATATATAATTTTTTTTAGTTTATTATGAAATTATAAGGGCTGAAGACATTTTAAGGGTTTACCTTGTAGAGGTCAAAGAACTTGATCGAATGCTTGATCTTCTTATAAATCAAATTTAGTGTTACGTGATTATAAAAAAAGATCTATAAGAAAATTATATGGTAAAATTGGTGGTCCAGAACAACGAATTTGTTTTTTATGTGAGTATATAAATTATTTGTGAAAAACTCAATGATTTTGTGAATGAATGCATTCTAGAAGATGAATAAAAGAAACTTTAAAGAAAAAAAAAGTTGTTTTTAATTTAGATTTATATGCTACTTCTAAAGGTCTATTAGGTAATCTAAAAAAAGATAGTAAGGGTGTAAGTAAAAAAAAAAAAAAACTTTTAACTGGTCATGTTGGTTTTGATCAAGGATTTACAAAGCTATATTTAAAAGCTAAGTATACAGTTTCAAAGAAAATTAGAAAAAAATTAAGATTTAAATAAAAATTTATTTTTTGGATAATTCAGCGCTTGATAGATTTATAGATATGCAAGAGGGTTTTGATGCAGAAATTGAAGAATTAGAAAAAGAAAAAGCTTTAGTTTTAAAAAAAAAAAGAAAAATAGAAAGTAATTTAAATTCAAATTCAGAAGGTTTTAGTGTTGATAATTTTTTTTTTGAAATTCAAAGAATGAATTCCTGTGATTTTAATTTTTTTTTTGTAAAAAAATTTATAAGTTTTAATTTTACTTTTTTACTTTTTTATAAAAATATTTTTTATAATTATATATTAAAAAGTAATGAAATAAAAAATTTAAATTTATTTTTTTTTTTTAATAACAGTAATGTTTTTGAAAATTATTTAATTTTTTTAAAAAAGAAAAATTTTTTTTTTTTTAATGACATAGGTTTAGATATTTTTAGCTTAATAAAGGGCTACAGAGGTAAGAATTCTTTTTTTTTTGATTCAAAAAAAAGAGCATCTAAGCTTTTTTTTAATAGTTTTGATAAAAATTCAAAAAAAAAATTAAATTTTTATAATTATTTTTTTAAAAAAAAAAATATTTTGAAAAAAAAAAATAATAATAAAAAAATTAAAAGTAAATTTGTTAACTGTAAAAAATTTTTTAAATCAAAAAAACTTGAAATTTTAAGATTTTTAAAAGAATTTTACTTTAAAAAAAGGGTTAATAAGCGTTATGTTTCTATTTTTTTAAAAAAATTAAAAAAAAAAAGTACATTAGCAATTTCGTATTCTTTAAGTACTAATTTTTTAAATGTTCTTTCTGTTTTTTTTTTTTTAAATTTAAATTACATAAAGTTTTTATTAAAAAAAAAATATTTTTATATAAATTTCAAACCTATTAGGGTAAAAAAAAATTCAATAAAATTCGGTTCTTTTTTTTCTTGTTTATTTTTTTCTCAAATTTTTGATTTTTTTTTTTTTTTTAAAACTAAAATAGATAATTATTTAGAAATTTTATCTAGAAAAATAAAAAGGCCTAGGTTTTCAAAATTAAGACTACTAAAAGGTGTTAGAAATAAAAATTTAAACTTGATACATTATTTAAATAATTTTAATTTTATAAATTCAAAATTAATAGAAGCTGATTATTTAACATTAAGTTTTTTTTTTTTTGGTAATGGATCTACTAAATTAGTTAGTAATTTCGGCTTTAATATTTTTTTACACAGATTGCTTCTTTTTAAGTAAAATTAATACCCGTGAGCTGTTTAAAAAGCAATAAATTTTTAAATATTTCGGTGGGTGTTCAAAAATCTAAAAGTTCTCTTTCTAAAAAAAAAAAAAAAATTAAACTGAATTTTTCTCTAAATAAAAAAATAAAACTCACAAAATTTAGTGTTTTAAAAAATAAAAATTTTTTATTTTAAAAATTTAAATTTTTAAAGAAATAAAAATTATATTGTATTTTTTATACAATAAAATACCTAAACAGGTATTGAATTATTCGGTGCGCTGAAACAAAGAAAAGTCTTTTAACTTTTTTGACTATTCAAATTTTAGGTATGGAAGCTACTTTAATTTGAGTATTTTAAACATCTTTAACTATTTTAAAAATTTAAAAGTAAGCTTCCATGAAATTTTTTCATTGTTTGGTTTTTTTACTTTTATGACAATTGTAGTACAATTAGTTTCAGGAACAATGCTAGCTTTCAGTTTAGTTCCTGAGCCCATGTTAATCCCAACAGTCAGAGACGAGGAGGATATTGAAGATTTATATACTGACGACTTTTTTTGATTACATGAAAGAGGTGTTGATTTAATTTTTATTTTTTCATACTTTCATTTATTTAGAAAACTTTATTTAAATGTTTTTGAAATTGAAACTGAAGCTTCTTGAAAAAGTGGTGTTTTTTCATTTTTAATTTTTCAAGTAGTAGTTTTTTTTGGTTTAGTTTTATGCTGTACTCATTTAAGTGAAATTACATTAACTATTGCAGCTAACATTTTCCATACATTTTTTATGTTTAAAGGTAAAGCTTATTGATTTTTATTTACAGATAAACAACTAAACACAGATACTTTAATAAGACTTGCATATGCACATTATGTATCAGCATTTTATTTAAGTTTTTTAGGTTTATTACACGGAATTGATATTCATTATGATTGAAAAAACGAATCCTTTTATGATGGTTTATCTTTAGAAATGTTATGATGAGACGAAGCTTTATCTAATGAATTGACAAATTTTTTTTTATTACTTGTTTTTATAACTATTTCTTTTTTTTTATTGTTTGAGGAGCCAGAAGCTTTAAGTTATGAAATTTTTATGTGAGGCGATATTGGACTATCTACTGATGTAAGATTTTATGGTGTAGCACCTCATTGATATTTTAGACCTTTTATGGCTTGATTAATTGCTTGTCCATTTCATAAAACAGGTATTTTTGGTTTATTATTTTTTTTTGTAACACTGTATTATCAACCTAACTTACATGGTGTTTCTGAACAAAATAACTATGGTAAAAAAGTAGTTACTGTTTGTGCAGCTAACTTATCGAAAAAAAACACAGCAACACCTTTTTTAATTACAATTGATTCAAATTTATATCATCAAATAACTTATTTTTTTTTTATAATGTGTTGTTTGTACACCACATCTTTTTTACCTTACGGTAGATTTTTTAATCAAATCGGAGGTAATTGAGGTTTCTTATTAGCATATTTTTATGTTTTTTGTTATTTAGCATTTAGCTGATTAAGAAGACCATTGTTTTTAGATTTTTTTTTTAAAAAAACCTATAATGATGTGTATTTTTTAAAATTTTATAGATAAATGATGAAGCTACTTTTTTTATTTTTCTTTAAAAGTTTTTTAATTGTAATCATTTTATTATTTTTTTATTATATAAGTAGTTTTTTTCATTAAAATTGTATTTTTAAATTAATTTTATAGTGTTTTTGAACCTATACCCAAAGTTTGTTAAACTCAAGAATGATGTAAATAGTTTCTTTGCTAACCAAAACCATGCTTCTGTATGTACATATTTATTATGTTTAAATTTTATTTATTTTTTAGCAGTACATTTTAAGTCTGCAGTTTCGACTTTTTTTTTTTTTAAGTCGGATTACTTTTTTGTAGAATACTTCTTTTCTTTTTTCTTTTCTTTTTATTTATTAAATATCATTTCTTCTTTTGTTTTTAAATACTACTTAAGTTCTAGAGGTGTTTTTTTAATCAATACTGTTTCTATATTTTTTTTTTGATTTTATTGTTTATTAAATATGAATTTATTTTTTATAAAAAATAAATTAATCTGTGTTCATTTATTTAAATGATTTTACTTAACAGATACATATTTAGTAAATTTTAGTTTTTATTTAGATAGTGTTGCTTTTGGATTTACTTTATTAACATTAACAATAGGTTTTTTTGTAAATATTTATACGTTTTCTTATTTTAGATACGAACCACACGTCAGCAGATTAATTTCTTTAATTAACTCTTTTATAATTAGTATGATTATTTTAGTAAATTCTGGTAATTTAGTTGTTTTTTTTTTTGGTTGAGAATTAAATGGGTTAACTTCTTTTTTTTTAATTAATTTTTGAGGAGAAAGGTCTTCTACTTTAAAATCTGCCTTTAAAGCATTCTCTTTTAATAAATTTAGTGATGCTGCTATTTTGATATCTTTAATTTTAATATATGCATGTTTTAATGATTTAAATTTTGAAAACATTTTAAATATAACTTTTTTAGTATCTGAATTAAAAGTAGACACATCTTATTATTTTAATTTTTGAAACATAATTTCTTTTTTTTTATTAACAGCAGCTTTTATAAAATCTGCTCAAATAGGGTTTCATGTTTGACTACCAGACTCCATGGAAGCTCCAGTTCCAGCATCTGCATTAATTCATTCTGCAACTTTAGTCTCTGCAGGTGTTTTTTTAATTATAAGGTTTTATCCTATATTAGAATTAAGCTTTTATTTTAAATATGTTGTATCTTTTGTCGGTGCTATAACAGCTTTAGTTGGTGGTTTATCTGCAGTTTTTCAAACTGATTTAAAAAAAATTTTAGCATACTCTACTATAAGTCACTGTGGTTTTTTAATCTTTTTATGCAGCTTTGGTTTTTTTAAGCTTGTTATTGTTTATTTGTTTATACATGGTTTTTTTAAAGCAATTTCTTTTTTATGCGTAGGTAATATAATTAGATTTTCAAAAAATTATCAAGATTTAAGGAGGATGGGTTTTTATTTTAAATATTTACCAGCAGAATTTTTTTTTTTAATATTTTCTTTATTAAATTTAAGCGGACTTCCATTTTTTTTTGGTTTTTATTCTAAAGCATTACTTTTTGTGTCATCTGATTTTTTTTATTTTAAAGAATTTATTTTTTGTTTAATTTTAATGAGTTGTATAACAGGATTATTTTACTCTTTCAATATTGTTTATTATACTTTTTTTGATTTAAAAAAAGCAAGAAAAAATATTTATTTAGAATTTAATAAAGAAGAGAACAAATCTTTTTATTATAGTAACACTACATTAGCATCAAATATTTCTATTTTTTGTTTAATTTTAGTTTCTTGTTTTATTTGCGCATATTTAATTTATTTTTATTTATTAAATTTAACTACAGCTGTAGATTTTTATTCTTTTTTTTTAAAAGTAAATTCTTTTGTTTTTAACCCTACTGACTTTTCAAACTTGATAAATTATTCTTATTTTTATTGAATTTTAATTATATTTTCAATTATTTTAATTTTTTTTACATATTTTCAAAAAAAAGTAACTTCAATGAATAGTCTTGAAAGCTTTTTTGATGTTATTTTTTTTGGAGCTTTAGGTGGCTTATTTTAATTTATTTTTATAAATATGTTTATGTGCACATATTTTTTTGTGAGGTTGTATTCCTACCGATTTTATTTTTACACCAAATTTTAGTACAGGATTTTCATGTTTAAAATCAGATGTTATTATTCATATTGCTCAATGACAGTATTGATGATGATTTTGATTTACTTATTTATGATCTTTATACTTTTTTTTTATTAGTAGGTCAGTTAGGTCTAGAACTTTAAAAATGAGACCAAAAATTTATACAAGTTTTAGGTCTCACGGTAATAAATGAGGTGATTTTTTAGCTTGTATTGTACCAGTTATTTGATGTTTTAACATTTTAGTAAATTCAAACTTTATTTTAAGATTAATGGAGTGACAAAATGAGTCGACTATTTTTACAGTAAGAATAAGAGCTAGACAATGATACTGAATTTACAAGTTTGAATTAAAAAATATTTTAGATTTGTTAACTGTACCTAAAAAAGTTGGTTGAAACAAATGATTAGTTCATACTGGTAATTCTATTGAAGTTGCAGATGACTACTTTTATGCTTTAAAAATTAGAGCTCAAAATAGTTGAACTTCTAAATATTGAAAATCTTTTGTAAGGAGTTTAAAGAAATATAAAGTAAACAATAATATTTATTTTTTAGATGACGTAGTTAGCGCTAAAAGATTAAAAATGTCTATGGTAGATTTAATTCCTTACAAAAATTTAGACTCAAATATTTTAAATTTTGATTTTAATAAGACAAATGACACCACAATATTTAATGAAGATGATCTTTTTTACGATAATTTTTTTTTTAAAAATAAAGATACTTGACTTTGTGAAAGTATTGTTTTTAACAATTATTGAAAAAAAAACATTAGTGGTAAAAAATCTGAATTACTTGCAAATGTATTAAATAAATCTTTGTTTTTAAAAAAAAAATTTTTTAAAAACTTTTTATATGATACTGATTCCTTAGCAAGTTCTGTTTTTTTAGAAAAAAAAGCTAAATATGTTAATTTAACAACAAAAAGAACAGACTATGGTGATTTTTCAAGATTTACAAAGAAAAGAGTTTTTGAGAAAAAACCAATTTTAATTACTAAATCTTTTTTTCCACAAAACGTAGACAATTTAAACAATGAAATTTTAAATGTCTCTTTTGATTCTACTGTAACTGTTGAGAAAAAAATGAATACTGATCTTTTTTATTTAACTTTAAAACAAAAAAGGTATAAAAGAAAAAAAAATATACCTTTAAGAGTTAAATTTGATAAAAATGATTTAATTAAAAACACTTCAGTTATAAATTTTAGTGATAAACCATACTTATTGGCAAATAAAATTATAAAAAATTTAGAGTTTGATGCAACCAGCTTGTACAGATGCTTAAAAAAAAATAAGGCTAGAAGTGAAAACTTTTCTGTTCAGTTGTCTAGAAGACTATTAAGAACTAAAAAAACACTAGTATTGCCTTCTCACGTAAACATAACATTAATATCTAACTCTTATGATGTTATTCATTCTTGATTTATACCTGCATTAGGTATAAAAATTGATTGTGTACCTGGAAGAGCAACACACCACACTTTTTATTGTGATAGTGTAGGTTTTTATTATGGTCAATGTGCTGAAATTTGTGGTAGATATCATCATCACATGCCTATTAAGCTTTGTATTTTACCTTTTGAACATTTTTTAGTATGATGACAGCATTTTGGACTACCAAAGCTTTTATTTACTGAATCTAAAAATAGGTTTGAAACTGGATATGGTTTAAAGAAATTTTGTTGATAATATAAAAAATTATTGTTTTTTTTTTTTAACAAAAAAAATTTGGATGTAAAAAATTTTTATTAGGAGTGTGATCTTAGCTTTGGTTTAATGCTAATCAAATGCATTACACACGCAAGTTTTATTTTACACTATGAATCTCGCAGAGTGCTTAAAATGCAACCTGTAATTTTTAAAATAGCGTATTGGTGCGTAAAATATGTTTTTTTATTTATACTGTATCTTAGATAGACTAGGGATGCTTTTAATTATGAACTTAATTACTATTGAAAAAATAAAACCACAACTAAAAACTTCGATAATAAAGTATTAAGTTTTTTTACTTCTTCAGTAGAAAAAAAAATATAGAGTGTTCTCTTTTTTTAAAAAGTTAAATTTGAAATAGTTTAATACACTTAGTTGATTTGTGAGAAGAATCAGCCACATACAGGTATGTGAAAGACCTTATCTCGGACAGAAGTGGGGAATTTTGGGCAATGCGCGCAAGCGTGACCCAGCAAATTGATGTTGCGGAAGAAAACTAAAACAATTTTTGTAAACGCAAATCAAAAACGAATATAATTAATTTAAGTTTTGTTAGAAGCTATGGCCAATACATGTGCCAGCAGCCGCGGTAATACATGAGTAGCTAGCATTAATCGTCTTTATTGAGCGTACAGAGTGAGAGGGCTGTTATATCAATTAATAACTATTTTTATTTAAAAAATTATTAATAAAAAGAACTAGTGATTTTTTTTTATGTAAGCTGAGCTTGTACACTAGTGATGAAATACAGGAAGTCTACAGGAATGTTCATTGCTAAAGCAGCTGCCAAAAAAAAATGGAAGCTTTTTCACGAAAGTGTAGGTAATGAAAAGGCACTTAAACCCTAGTAATCTACACCGTAAAAGATGAGTATTGATTAATAAGTTAACGCAAAAATACTCCGCTTGGGTAGTAAAGTCGCAAGGCAGAAACTTAACAGAATTGGCGGGGGTTTGTACAAACGGTGGAGCATGTGGTTTAATGCGATAATCCACGTAAAATCTTACCAGCGTTAAATTTTTTTTTGTAATTAAATATAATAGTTTAAGTTTAAAAAAAAAGAACGGTATTGCATGGCTGTCGTCAGTTCTGGTTGTGAAGTTTAAAATTCAGTTTTATAAACGAACGCAGCCCTTATCCTGTGTTTAGGTTAAATGTATTAGGAGACCCCTAATATATTTTAAATACAAGGCTGAAGTCAAGTCCTTACGGTCTGTGTATGCTGGGCTACACACGTGCTACAATGATAAAAACAATAGAAAAATAGAGTTCAACCTTTAGTTTTTAAAAAATTATCAAAGTACAGATTGTTTTCTGAAACTTGGAAGCATGAAGCAGAAATCGTTAGTAATCGTAAATTATTATGCTACGGTGAAATAAAAGTCAAACCCTGCACACACTGCCCATCACGCTCAAAGAGTTTTGAGTATGGAAGTCAGATCTTATTTTGGATTTTTTTTTTTTTAAAAAATGGCAAAATACACTTCTGTGTATATTTTGTGCTTGTTAAGTATTTATTACTTAAAGAGGCTATAAACAAGAGAGACGACAAAACCACTTGAAATGATCGGAGTGAAGTTGACACAAGGTACTGGTATGGGAACTTGCCGGTGGATTAAAAAACAAAAAGTATGTTATAATTAATTATAAATACTGTATAGAGATGTTATCAAGCCTATTATGTTTAATAAACTATATAAACTTTTGTTTTTTTGAAAATTTTATGTATTTTTGATTCGTTTTTGTTTTTTTTAGTTTCTTTAATTTTTTATTAAGCTCATTAATTAATGAATTTCTATTTTTAATACACTTTTTTAATAAAAATCAAATAAAAACTTCTAATTATTTTGTTTATTTAGATTTTTGATCTATATTCTCTAAAAAGTTCATTTTTAACTTTTTTTTTTAAAATTATGATTTTTTTTTTTATGAAGTCTTTATTCTATTTTTTTAGTAGAGTTAATTATTTAATATCAGAATTCTTATTAAAAAAAATAAAAATAAACATCAACAATCACAAAGACGTAAACCTATTAGAATTATTTTATGTTCATTTATATAATAAAAATGTTTTAATAAATAATATTTTTTTAAAATTATTAGGTTACGTGCCGTTTTTTAAGAGAGATGTTTTAAGTTATTATTTAAAAAAAAAATTATTTTTAAATAATTTTTATACAAGTAAAAATTACTTTAAATTTAAAAAAGCAAATGCGTTATTTTTTAAAAATAATTATTTTAAAAAAAATAATTTTATATTTAAAAATTCAATATTTTCAAATTGTTTTTTTTTTTATATAATCAATACACACATAATAACAATTTCTGTACTAAACTCTATAAATTTTTTTACTCAAACATTTTCAGAATTACAAGTAAGATATTTTTTTAATTTATATTTTTCAAAATTTTTTGATGTTAACAAAATAAATACACCTATTTTTTTTTTAAATGATTCAAAAATTTCTGATGTAAGATTTTTTTTAAGATATATGTATGATAACAGTACAAACTCAAAGTATTCTGTTATCGACCCATTAAGCGATTTATTAAAAAAATCAGCTTCTTTTGCTAGTTTAACTTTTTCTGAAGATGAATTTAAATCTAATAAAAAAGTATCCAATTTTGATAAAAAAATGATTAAAAAATCTTTTTTTTTTGAAAAAGTAAACCCTGTTGATTCAAAATCTAATTTTAGTTTTTTAATCCTACTAAACAACTGTTCTATTTTTTTTTCTAAAAAAAATTATTTATATAATAAAGGAAAGTTCTCTAGAAATAGACAAACTTACAGAACAGGAGTTTACTTATGTATTTGATTAACAGTATTGACTGTAATAGGTCTTTATTTTTATTTTTATTTGATGAGTATTAAGTTTACTTACTTTTACGCTTTATTTTTATTTTTTATTTTTTTATTTTTTTATAAATTCTTTACAAAAAGAAAAAATGGAATTTTTGAAGAACATACAGACTTATTTAATAATTTTTAAATAATATGTTAAAAATTTAAATTATTTAGGGGAGTAGTTTAATGGTAAAACTTTAGTCTTCAAAACTGACATTGCGGGCTCGATTCCTGCCTCCCTTGCAAGTTTTTTTGTTTTTTTTAAAAATAATGGATGAGTTCGTAGACTTTTTTTTCTTTAACAGGTATTTAAGATCATTTATTTATAATTTTTTTGGAAAGTTTTTTTTTTTTAAAGAGTTAAACTCAAAACTTATTTTTTTTTTTGAAAGATTTAATTATTTTAATTATTTTACAGCATTACATTTTGTTTTTTTATTAAAAAACAAGATGTTTTTTAAAAATTTTTTTTTTTGAACTTGAACCTTCTTTAAGAGTAATTTAAAAAAAAATAAAAAAAATTTTTTTATTTTTTTTAGAATTACTTTTTTTTTTTTTGTTTTATTTCTATTATTTTATCTATTATTTTCATATACTTTAGAAAACATTCCAGTATCTAAATTATTTTTTGTTTGAGCAAGTTGAGGTTCTTTTTTATATATTTTTATTTCTGGATTTAATTTTTTTGGTAAAAAATATACATATGGTAAATACACAGAAGCATTACAACGTTTTTGAAAAAGAAGTTTTAGTATTTTTTGATTAATCGAAGGTTTCGTGTTTACAGCTTTTATTTTTTTAGCATTTAATGCAAGTTCGAAGGTGTGTATAGTTCATGACCCCCAAGGGCTTTTTAAATTAAGAATAGGGTTTTTAAGGTTTTTTTTTTTTAAAATGTTAGCATTAACTTTTTTAATTTTTTTGTTCAATTTAGTTAGTATGCTAAGTTTAAAAAAAAAATTTAATATTTTTATTTTTAATACAACATCCTTATTTGTTATTATAATTTTTTTGATTGAATCTGATCAGTATATAAGTATATTAAACTACTGCAGTTTTTTTGAATGATCTTTTAATCATAGTGATTTTGCTTTAGATTCAGATTTTAGAAGAACAAGAACAATCAATAGTTATGTTTTTTTAATCGGGTTGGCGAAGTACTTGCATATTTTATTTATTGTATTTATTTGATTTTTTAATTTATCAAAAAATTTAGAAAATTTAGAAACAAGGGACTATATATCCAGCGCTTGTATTCAAAACGCTATAATATTGTATCTTTTAAATTGATTTTCTATTTATCCTTACGTAAAATATTTTTTTAAAACATACTATTATAGCACATTTTCTTGATTTTTTTTTGATTTTAAAAACGATTCCATTTTTAATTTTATAAGATTTTTATTTAACTTTTGAAGAGGTGCTTTTTTTTTTTTATAATTTAAAATAACTATTTATTTTTTGTTAAGTTTTTTTATTTTAAATTTTTTTTTAAAAAATTTAGAAAGTTTTATTTATTTTTTAATAGAATATCATGTTTTTTTTTATTATTTTTTAATAATATTTAATGTATTTTTTATAAAAATAAGCACAACTCTTTCTTTCTTTTTTTTTATTTTATTTTTTTGGTTTTTTTTTTTTGATTTGTGAGTTTATGTTTCGTTTGCAGAAGTTGTTTGGTTACTCTTTTAAATTTAATTTTTTGTTAGACTCCCTCAAAAATTCATCAATAAATTTTAGACAAGTATTAGTATACTCCAAATTTTTTACTAATTTTGTCGCTTTAACCCTTGGTAACTTGAATAAGGAAATTTCATATAGTTTTAAACACTCATGATTGTACTTTGTTCATTTATTAGAGGCACTTCAAAAAACTATGGCTAGCTTATCTGTAAATACTTTGTATGAAATCTCTTTTGAAATCAAAAGGCTTTTTGACAGGTATAGGTATTTTTTTAAAAAACATATTTATACAATCAACCATAAAAGAATAGCTTTGAACTATTTTTATTTTAGTATGTGAACTGGTTTATCAGGAGCTGCATTAGCAACAATGATTAGACTAGAGATGGCATACCCAGGAAGCCCATTCTTTAAAGGTGATTCTATTAAATATTTACAAGTAGCAACAGCACATGGTTTAATTATGGTATTTTTTGTTGTAGTTCCTATTTTTTTTGGTGGTTTTGCTAATTTTTTAATACCTTATCATGTAGGTTCTAAAGATGTTGCTTTTCCAAGATTAAACAGTATTGGTTTTTGAATTCAACCACTTGGTTTTCTTTTAGTCGCTAAAATTGCATTTTTAAGAACAACCTCTTGAAAATATTACGATAAAACTTCTTTTTTTTTACAACCATATAATAAATTTGTTTATAAAAATTTTTTTCATTTTTTAACTGGAGAGCTTAGCTTTAATTCTTTTAAACAAAGCTTAGATGAAGTTTTATTTTTATTTTTATGAAAGCCAAGAAAAAAAATAACAAATACAGATTATACATCTTTTTTCTTCAATCCATTAAACTTAAGCTTTTTAGACTCATTTTTTTATTATAGTGATAACTTGTGATCTTTAGCAAATAAAGTTGTTTCTTCAAGAAGAAAAAAAATTTATGTAACAAAATGTTCAAACAGAGCAGCAGTAACTGCAGGTTGAACTTTTATTACACCATTTTCTTCAAATATGAAATATAGTGGTTTTGGAGCCCAAGATATTTTATTAGTGTCGGTTGTTTTAGCTGGTATTAGTACAACTATTTCTTTTACAAACTTGTTAATTACTAGAAGAACTTTAGTGGCCCCTGGTTTAAGAAATAGAAGAGTTTTAATTCCTTTTATTACAATATCTTTATTATTAACATTAAGGTTATTAGCTATTGTTACACCTATTTTAGGTGCAGCAGTAATAATGTCTTTAATGGATAGACACTGACAAACTTCTTTTTTTGATTTTGCTTACGGAGGCGATCCAATACTATTTCAACATCTTTTTTGATTTTTTGGACACCCTGAAGTTTATATTTTAATTATACCTAGTTTTGGTGTTGCAAATATAGTGTTACCTTTTTATACAATGAGAAGAATGTCTTCAAAACATCATATGATTTGAGCAGTTTATGTTATGGCTTATATGGGTTTTGTTGTTTGAGGTCATCATATGTATTTAGTTGGTTTGGATCACAGAAGTAGAAATATTTATAGTACTATTACTATTATGATATCATTACCAGCTACAATTAAATTAGTTAACTGAACTTTAACATTAGCTAATTCTGCTATTCAAGTAGATTTGGTTTTTATGTTTTTTTGTTCATATATATTTTTTTTTTTAACTGGGGGTTTTACAGGTATGTGATTATCCCACGTTGGTTTAAATATTAGTGTTCACGATACTTTTTATGTTGTTGCACACTTTCATTTAATGCTTGCAGGTGCTGCTATGATGGGAGCTTTTACAGGTTTATATTACTATTATAATACTTTTTTTGACGTACAGTACTCTAAGATATTTGGTTTTTTACATTTAGTTTATTATTCTGCTGGTATTTGAACAACATTTTTACCTATGTTTTTTTTAGGTTTCTCTGGTTTACCAAGAAGAATACATGACTTTCCTGCTTTTTTTTTAGGTTGACATGGCTTAGCTACGTGTGGACATTTTTTAACAATGATTGGTGTTGTTTTTTTTTTTTTAGGTATTTTTGATTCAACTAGTGAAAATAAATCTTCTATTCTTTTAAACTTTGGTATTCCAAAAATTGCTAAAAGAGCTCACTTATATTTCTTTAAAATTAGTTATAATAACTATATTAATGAAACTGCTAGTGAATTACCTAGAGTAGAGACAAGAAAATTTATAATTGAAAATACATTCAATGAGTACGAATGCGTTTTACCTGTTTTAAAATAAACATTAAGCTTGTAAAATAACTTTTATTTTTTCTGCATAACTTATTTATGATAGATGCATTTGTACACTTACTTAAATGCTATTTTATTAGTTTTCAATATTTTACAAAAAAAAATATTAAGCTAATATGAAAAGCTGTTTTTTATTCTATTTTATTAAATTTATTTATTTTTTATTTTTTTTTAATATTTTAATTTAAATACAACAGTTTTTAATTAAAATATTATTTTTGTAATTTTAAATATAAAAATAAATTATATTTTTATGTTTAAATAAGCGCTCAACCCTATTGTTTATATCTGCATAAATTATTTTTGATAAAAAAAATAAATTTAAAATAATAAAATTTTTACTTAAGTTTAGTTTTTAAACAAATATTTTTTAAATTTTGGGAGTTTTAGGTTTTAACAATCTTTTTGATATATTTCCTTATCTAATATACGCAAGTATTAAGCTTAATAAGTTTTTTTATTTTTTTTTCTTTTAAAATAGTTAAAAGTATAATAGTATTCAGTTTTAATGTTAACTTTTTATTTTTAAAAAATAAAATATTTTTTTTATCTTTTTTTAATATCTTAATTTATTCTATAGTATTAATGCTTATTGTAACTTTAATTATTGCATCTATAACATTATTAGAGAGGAAATTGCTATCTTTAGTTCAAAGAAGGGTTGGGCCTAATTTTGTTGGTTATAAAGGAAGACTCCAGTATTTAGCAGATGCACTTAAACTTTTTTTAAAAGGAGTTGCTATACCTTCAGGTGCTAATTCTTTTTTTTTTGTTACAATGCCTCCACTTGCTGGAGCTGTTTGTTATACTTTTTGAATGAATTCCATTTGAGGACCTAGTTTGAGCATTTTTGATGTTGAGTACAACATTGTGTACGCTTCTTTACTATCTGTTTTATTTGGTTTGTGTGTGATGTTAACTGGTTATTTTAGTAAAAATAAATACTCAGTAATGGCAGGTCTAAGAGCTGCTATATTAATGTTAAATCTTGAAATATTTTTAGGTATAGTTTTTTTAAATGTATGCTTTTTAGTTGAATCTTTTTCTTTTTCTGCATTTGCTGTATATCAAGAAATTTTTTGATTCATATTCATTTTTTTTTTTTTATTATCAAACATTTTACTTGTTTTTTTGTTAGAAGTAAATAGAACACCGTTTGATCTTGCAGAAGCTGAGTCTGAACTTGTCACAGGTTATACTACAGAATACGGAGGTTTTTATTTTGCACTTTTTTATTTAGGTGAATATTTTCATTTATTTTTTTTTTCTTGTTTAATTAGTATAGTTTTTTTTGGTTCTTGAGAATTTTTTAAACCATTTTTTTTTTTAATAATTATTTTATTTAAATTTAAATAATGATTTTTTTTTTTATGAGTTCATTTAATTATGTTTTAAATTTTTGATTTCCTTGAGTTAATTTTTTTTCAAAGGTTACATTATTACAAATAATTATTTTATTAAATTTTTTTTACTTTTTTAATTCTAAAAATATTTTTTATTCTTGTGTATACTTTTTTTTAAATATTATAGCGTTAGGTGTTTTTCTTGCTTTTTTTAATATGGAATTTTTAACTGGTTTTTTTTGAGTAATAGAGTTTACAGTCTTTTTTATCTTTTTGGTGTTTTTTTTTTATTTTTCTACAAATGGTTTAATATTTTTTTCGAAAAATTTTTTTTTTTTTTTTTATATTTTTTTTATATTTTTTTTTATTTTTTTTTCAACAGTATGATCTTTTTCGAGTTTTGAAGTTTTAAATTTAAATTTTTTTTTTTTATGAGATGATTATTTTGATGCTATAAATTTTAATGTAATGAATGATTTAAACTCTTTTTTTTTAAATTTCTTTATGTTTAATTCTTTTTTTTTTTTTTTGTTTACAATTTTAATATTTTTTACAACAGTTTTGTGTGTAAACTTATATTTTAATTCGAAAAAAAATAGTATAGTATCTCTGTCTTCATTTTTAAACACTTTTGATTTTTTTAAAAATTTTAATTCTTTTATGTTTTCTAGAAAACAAAATATAACTATACAAAATATGAGAAAACCAGTTAACAGATTAGTAACTAAAGAAGGCTTTAAACCTAAATTTTATAAAGAACCCGAAGAAGATGTAATTGAAAAGAAAAAAAATGATTAAAATTAGTTGTTTTAATATATAAATTTAATTAAAAAGAATGATCCAGAAAGAAACACAATTAAATGTTGGAGATACGAGTTCTGTATGAATTGTGAACACTTTTCATGTATACAGAGGTTTTAGGCACAGAATAGCTAGATTTGGTGATTTTATAAAAGTATCTATACGTACAGTTAAGCCAAGTAGTAACTTAAAAAAAGGTAAGAAAAAAAAAGCAGTTTTCGTCCGTAGTTTATTTGGAAAATTAAAAAAAGACGGTTCTTTTGCAAAATTTAACAATAATGTTTGTATTTTATTAAAAAAAAGAATGGCACCTTTTGGTAAAGAAATTGAAGGTCCAATTTTTTATGGTTTAAAAAAAAAAAAATTTGTTGCTTCATTTCCTGGTAGAGCTTAATTTTGATTAAAGTGTTATACTTTAAGCAAAATAATGAGGGGAAACTTTAGTATTATTGAATCAAAAATTAAATTGATAAACTCATTAGCTTCCAAGTACGGATTTACTTTAAATTTATTTGATTTAGCAGAAAAAAATCAAACAGTAAAAAATATTTCTTTATTTTTTTATAACATTAATACTTTAAAAGTTCAAAATGTTATAAATTTAGACTTTTCTTGAAATAATTTTTTAAGTATATTTATTTTTTTTGTAGTTTTTTTTTTAATATTTATAACTTTTTTATTATTATTTTTTTTTAAATTTTATTTTTTTATAAATGTATAAAATTTTTTTATGTTATTCTCTAACTATCAAAAAATATTTAGTTTAAATTCAGCAAATAAATTAACTTTTTTAGAGTTTTTTTTTTCAAGCTTAGTTTACATTACTATACTTTCTGTATTTATATTGTTTACTTTGTATTTAATATATAATTTTAAAAAGTCAGAAAGTGCATCTAAGGAAAATGAATACTTTAGTTTAGTGTTTAAGTTTTTATTAAAATTTTTTTTTTTTTTTATTTTAATATTATCTTTTTTTATTTTTTACTTAATTTTTGATTTTATTTTTTTTTCAAAAAATGTTTTTGTAGCTAATGCCGACGTCAATTCGTTTGGTGATTTTTTTTTCTTTAAAAATGGTTTTTTTCAATTTTCTTTTAACGTGTATGGTTTTATTTTAGTATTTCTTGCTTTAATAACTGGTTTTGTTGCTATATCTACAGTAAATAATTTATACTTTGAGGAAAAGTTAAAATTTTATTTAATTTTTTTTCAATTTTTATTAGCAATATTTGGTTTTATTAAATCTAGTGATTTAATAACTTTTTTTTTTTTTTATGAAGTCTTAATGTTAGGTTCATTTTTTAAATTTGTTTATTACGGTAGTTATTCTAAAAAAGCAATACAAGCAAGTTTATATTTTATATTATGAACACAGCTAGGTTCTCTATTAGTTTTATGCGCTTGTTTATACATTTATAGTTTAACAAATTCAACTAGTTTTTTTGCAGTAAAAGCTTTTGTGTTTTCAAAAACTGAAGCACAAATAATATATTCTTTACTTTTTTTTGGTTTTGGTTTTAAATTTCCTGTGTGACCTTTTCATTATTGATTAACAAAAACACACGTTGAAGCTTCTAGTGGATTTTCTATCTATTTGAGTGGATTTTTAGTTAAAACAGCTTTATTTGGTTTTTATAAGCTTACAAATTTAATACAAGTTGAATTATTTACGAGTTTTTTTTTAATAATTTTATTTGTAGGTGTTTTCGACGCATCATTAAAAATGTGAGGGCAGACTGATTTAAAAAAATTAGTCGCTTATTGTACAATTCAAGAAATGAATTTAATTGCTATTTTTTTTTTAAAAGGTGACTCCAGTGTCGGAGCTTTTGGATTTCTTTTTAATATTATGCACGCGTTTTTGTCTACTTTAATGTTTTATTTAGTAGAGTGTATATATTCTAGATATAAATCTAGATCTATTTTAGCTGTTAACGGTATTTTTTTTTCTTTTAATAATTTAGCTATTTCTATAATTTTTATGATTTTTTTTTTTTCAGGTATTCCAGGTACTTTAAAATTTGTTTGTGAATTTTTTGTATTTAATTTAGTTTTTAATATTTCTTGAATTTTAGGTTTTATTTTTGTAATTATAGTTAATGCATTTGGTTTAATTGGTTTTTCAAAAAATTGATTTAATGCAGTTTTTTGTGCACCAAATAAAAATATAAATTTGAATGCATTAGACTTATCTAAAAAAGAAGTTTTTATTATATTTTTATGTTTTTTTTTTTAACAGTGCTCACATATACCCCTATTTTAATAATATAATTTTAAGGTGTTGTTTAACCCTTTGTTTGATTTTAAATATTTAAATTTTTTTAAAAGTAGCTTTTATATAGACTTCTTTATAAAAAAATTTGTAGAATTTATTGTTAAAAATTTACTTATTTTTTCATCTTTTTTTTTTGCTGAAAAATTCTTAATAGAATTTTTAACAAAAAAAAGCGTAGATAATTTAGTATTAAAGCTAAACTCTTTTTCTTTAGAAGAGTTTAATACTAATTTTTTCTTTTCAATATTTTTTATTTTTTTTATTTATTTTTTTTTTTTTTTTAGAAATTTTTTTTTTATTTTTTTAATTTTTTATATTTAATTTTTTTTTGGACCTAGTATTCAACTTAGAGACAAATTTTTTTAATTTTTTCTGAGATGTCTCAAACTCTATGTATGTAGCATCTCAAGATTTGTTTGCTTTCGAAATTAGCTCAAAAATTTCAGAAGTTTCTTATTACTTTGCTAATAACGAACTCTTCTTTTTATATGAGATTTTTTATAAAACATCTTGCTTTTTTTTAGTTATGGAGTTATTTTTAAGTAATGTTTTAGATGCTTTTTTAAACAATGTTGCTATTTATTTTGAATTAGATGAGCCAGCTTTAAGAAGATATATTAGTTTTATGGACCCTACATTGTTCTCTATTTATCATCCAGAAACTAATTTTATTCAAAAAAGTTTAAACAACACAGCTTATTTAAATTTTTTTTCAAGTTTTAAATTAAATTTAGCTGTTTTTTTAGACAAAAACAACATTATTGAACCCTTAAACTATCTATTACAAATTAGTTTTTGAATTTATTTCATTATTTTTTTTTCAATGCTTTTTTTATCTTTTTTTACTAAAAACAAAGAAGAATTTCAAATAGACATCGAACATTCCTTCATTAATTTATCTTCAGAAGCTGAAAAAGAAATTTTTTCTGTAGACGATGCTTTAAATTTATTATTTTTTTTATTATTTTTTTTTGGTGTTTATTTTGGTTTTTTATTTTTAAGTTTACATTCTGCATTTACAGAATTATTTGTTTTTTTTTTACCATTATTGTTTATATTTTATTTTATTGTATTAATACCATTTAATCTTTTATTTGATTTTGGTTTATTTTTTGTAGTATATTTAAGAGGTTCTTCAAACACATCAAGTTTATTTTTTGAATGTGTATACGATTATATCGGTGTTATTGCTTTTTTTACAAGATTACTTGTTCAATTTGTAAGATTAGTTTTAATGTTTGTTGTTTATTGTATGATGCATGATACAGTTATGCTCCAAAATTATTCTCAAAAAAATTTTTTAATAGGTGATAGCTTTATTGATGAATTGACAAGTGTTCAACCAACAGGATATTCAATTGGTTGTTTTTTATTTGTTGTATTTCCATTAAGGTTATTTTATTGATGCTATGAAGTTATGCATACTTTTTTTGTAGTAACTGTACAATTTTCTGCATTTTTTACTATTGTTTTTTGATTATTTTTACTTTTTTATACATTTTTTGTTTATGAAAAGTATGAACATCATTTTGATAATATAACAAAAAAGACAAAAAAGTCAAATTAAATTAAATTATACCTTTTTAATAACTCTATACTTTTAATTTTTAAATAATGATTTTTTTTTTTTATGTTCAGTCTATAAAGCACTAGATGGATGCCTATAAACTGTGGTTGAAGATGTAAATATAAATACAAAATTTGTGTGTAAGCTTTAGTTTGATATATAAAAATGCTTTTAATACACAATTCTCTTTAAAGATTTTATGAAGCGAAACATCGTAGTAATAAATATAAAAAATAAGTCAATAGAGATGTTAAAGTAACGGTGAGTGAAAGAAAGTAGCTATAAAACTAAATAAAAGACTTGAATAATTTGGAAAAGTTAACTAAAGAAGGTGATAGTCCTGTAAGGTTTTAAAGTTTATTTTTTGTGCTGTTAGGGTGGTCTCAATCTGGGCTCATTTCCCAGTTAGAAAAGTTCGATTCTTTGTAACTGCTAAAGTATATATTATTAACAAAATAATATAGAAATTTTTTTCAATAAAAAAAGCTAATAAAACCAAGTTTTGATAGAAAATAAGTACCGTGAGGGAAAGGTGAAAAGAAATTTGTAGAATGCTTAAAAGATTCTGAAATTTAGTGCATTGAAACAGTTAAGGCGTGTTGTCTTAACGTACCTTTTGTATAATGGGCCAACTAGTTTATAAAGTTAGCGAGCGTATATAACAGCGTAACGAAAGTGTTTAAGTTAATTTTATAAGACCCGAAGTCAAGTGATCTAATCATGACTAGGTATAAGATCGAACCCATAAATGTTGCAAAATTTTGGGATAAGTTGTGATTAGGGGTGAAAGGCTAATCAAACTTGACGATAGCTGGTTTTTCGCGAAATCTATCTACGTAGAGTATTTTGTTTTTTTTACGCGGGGTAGTGTAATCTTTTCTTAAGAAGACCATTCCTTTTTTCGTGAAGAATCTTCCAATACGCGTATAAATAATAAATAAAACGGCCTGAGAGCGCAAAGGTTCTTGGTCGAGAGGGAAACAGCCCAGATCGAACGATAAAGTGCGTAAACAATGCGAAAAAAAGAATTTTTTTTGAAAAAATGTTGGGAGGTAGGCTTAGAATCAGCCATCTTTTAAAGAAAGCGTAACAGCTCACCAATAGATACAGTTATTTGAATAAAAATTGTGTTAAAAAAAATTCTTAAATTAAAGCGTTTAGCATTGTACTGAAGCGGCGAGTAACTCGGTAGCGAAACGTTTTGTATGCCGTAGAAGATTTATTGTAAAATAGGTTGGAGGTATCAAAATTGATAATGTTGGCATGAGTAATAGACAAAATGTTCAAATCATTTTTGTTTGATAAGTTAGGTTTACTTTGTTTTGATCATCTTACAAAGTGTGATTCGGTGTCTAATTTTTTAAATTTAGATTTTTAAAAATGATTGCTGTATTTTTTTCCTGTTTTTTAATGCTATTCTTAATTTTTTTAGGCTAGTGTTGATTAACATTGGACTGGAAATATTTTACAGAAAAGACCGTACTAACACTAACACAAGTACTTTAGTCGAGCAGATGACGACAAAAAAGCTAATGATATTGAAGGAACTCGGCAAAATTACTTTGTAACTTCGGGATAAAAAGTGCTTAAGCAAATAAAAAAATGGAGGGTAGCGACTGTTTACTAAAAACATAAGATTTTGCAAAATTTAATTATGATGTATAAAATCTGACTCCTGCCCGGTGTTGTCATGCAAAAGTTTAGTAGTTAGCGCTATTAATAATAAGCAGCAATAAACGGCGGCCATAACTCTGATGGTCCTAAGGTAGCAAAATCCCTTGACGGGTAAGTTCCGTCCTGCACGAATGGAGTAACGACTGCCCTACTGTCTCCAATATCAGCTTTATGAAATTGAAATTCCTGTGAAGATGCAGTTTTTTACAACTAGACGGAAAGACCCTATGCACCTTTACTGATGCCAAAAACTAAAAAGATGTTCTAGAGATACAGTAAGGTAGAAGTTAAATCAAAATTGAAAAACTACTTCTTTTTTACGTCTTGGTATAAAAATAATTATTAAATTTTTACTTTTTGGCTGTTAGTTTAACTGGGGCGGTTACCTCCTAAAAAGTAACGGAGGTGAGCATAAAGTTACACTTTATATAGATTTTTTTTATATAAAATGAGTTAATAAAAATGTGTAATTTGATTGGATTACAGACTAGTAATCCAAGGGCTAATTGCTTGCTATAATGATCCGGTGTTTTTTTTTGAATAAGACATCGCTCAACGAATAAAAGGTACGCTAGGGATAACAGGCTTATAAATTCTGAGAGTTCCTATTAAAGAATTTGTTTGGCACCTCGATGTCGGCTCATCACATCCTGGTGGTGCAGAATCTGCCAAGGGTTTGGCTGTTCGCCAATTAAAGTGGTACGTGAGCTGGGTTTAAAACGTTGTGAGACAGTTTGGTCCCTATCTGTTGTAGAAAAAAGAAATGAATTTGAGATCGATGCCAGTACGAGAGGACCGAGTAGAACTAGCCTCTGGTTTGTCATCTACTTTAAATAAAAGTAAAGATGGTAAGCTAAGCTGGATAAGCTAATTTTTTTATTAAAAATTTTATCTAAAAAAATTAGAAGCTTTTCAAATATTTGTTTCTAATAACATTTTTGAAGACTACAAAATTTATTTGAAAAAAGTTGTTAAAAAACTACCAGCTTTTTTTAAAAAAATGTTAAGACTGAGATTTATTAAAACAGTTTGAGGTAATGGCTGAGTGGTTAAAGCGGCAGACTGTAAATCTGTTGGTAATACCGTCGTTGGTTCGAATCCAACTTACTTCAAAAAAATAAAATAAAATTAAGTTTTGTAAATAATAAAATAAAAAAAACATTTTATTTAAAAAAAAATATAAATTATTTTTGTTTTTTTTTTTTAAATAAAAAGGTTGCACCAGATCTTTTAAAGTTAAGAGTAAAATCTTTTTTTTTTTTTAAAAGTTAGGTAAATTTATTTAATTTTTTTTTTTTTAAAAAATTTTTAAATAACTTAAAATTTTTTTTTAAAGATTTGACCAA